AGCAAACAAGTAGTTAGTTTATCGAAATCCAAGTAAAAATAAGACGAATGGGGTTTCTTTGTTGACATAAGATCTAGTTGTAGAAAGAATCAAAAGTTGTGGATAACTCTTTTTTATCTCTATTCCCGATTACTAATTAAACTAATTAAGAAGTTAAGAAGCCTCTATTAACAAGATAAAAGAGTGAATCCTTCTTTTCGTGAAATTGGGAAAATAAAATGAATTTCCTCTTCCCGTCTTACGTATGTATATATAATTCAAATATAGAAAATATAGATATAGAGTTTTGTATCTTTCTATATCTCCCGAGAATCCCATTTCCATTTTGATTAAGAATCCCCTTTGGGTCGGATTCTAACGAATCTTTCGACTATTTGTAAGAAATTTTTTTTTCTTTTTTTAATTATTAGAAGACAAGAGCAAAAGACGAAGAAAATAATAAAGGCGATTATCATACATATCTTTTACATATCTTTCATGTAGAAAGATGAATAAGTCCATTATATACTCATTTAGATATATACTTAGATCTATACTAATTAAAATTCGAATTTAATAAATATTATATTCATTAATAAAAATTACAATTATTAATTATAATTATTATAAGATATCTTTATAAAAAAAATAAAATAAATAATAATAACAGGTACAAATAGTAAATCGAGGTATCCATTCTATGACAACTTTCGACTTTCCCTCTGTTTTGGTGCCTTTAGTAGGCCTAGTATTTCCGGCAATGGCAATGGCTTCTTTATCTCTTCATGTTCAAAAAAACAAGGCTGTTTAGATCCGACGGGCCCAACTCCCATCTTTTTTTTTTTCAAAACTTAGACTTGTATCATAACACATATATCTATTTAGTGGAATATGGTATAACATGCGGCTTCCGCCGAACATAAAGGAAAGGCTCTTATGCCTGCAGAAAGATTATATATGGGTAAAGGAATTCTATCTATTTGAAAATAGATCAGGATCGCTGGATGGCTGAAATGTAAAGTAGGTCTATCTATATCGATGGGATCATACGAAGGGTATGTTATTATTTTAGATCGAACCAATTTGATGAATTACTCCTAAAGGTTCACAGCAAACTAGTACTAGTTGATGAGAGTTACTTCGGAAACAAAAAGAGTAAAGTCTGGGGTATTCTCTCAATTCCAATAAAACGAAACCGGATCAAGCATGAGTTGTCGATCAAAACATATATGGATAGAACCTATAACGGGGTCTCGAAAAACAAGTAATTTCTGCTGGGCCGTTATCCTTTTCTTAGGTTCATTAGGATTCTTATTGGTCGGAACTTCCAGTTATCTTGGTAGAAACTTGATATCTTTATTTCCGTCTCAGCAAATCCTTTTTTTTCCACAAGGGATCGTGATGTATTTCTATGGGATCGCAGGTCTCTTTATTAGCTCCTATTTGTGGTGCACAATTTCGTGGAATGTAGGGGGCGGTTATGATCGATTCGATAGAAAAGAAGGAATAGTGTGTATTTTTCGTTGGGGATTTCCTGGAAAAAACCGTCGCATCTTCCTCCGATTCCTTATAAAAGATATTCAGTCCATCAGAATAGAAGTTAAAGAGGGTATTTATGCTCGTCGTGTCCTTTATATGGACATCAGAGGCCAGGGGGTCATTCCCTTGACTCGTACTGATGAGAATATTACTCCACGGGAAATTGAACAAAAAGCTGCCGAATTGGCCTATTTCTTGCGTGTACCGATTGAAGTATTTTGAGAAATGAGCTGAAAAGAATGAATGCTTTCTCAGCAGGAAGGAAAAACTAAAGAATCCCCCTTTTCTATAACATAACTTAACTGAAGTTTCTTCAGAACACTCATTCGAGTTAAAGAAGACGTATACGGAACAACCATAAAAAACTCTTTTTGTAGTCTTTTATGTGTATGGAAATCTATACAACTCAATTTAATAACAAACAAAACAAAGAACAAATCGAAATAAGGGATTCATGTTATATATCATATAGCAAACCATTTTGAAATATAGAAATTTCCCTCCATTTTTTTTTATTCCGGACTCTAAGTAGTCAGTGAAAAATTTTCGAAATATTGGATCGCATAGAGTCGACTAATGAGGCGGGTTCATTAAAAATTAACAGATGAAATGAAAAAATGGCAAAAAAGAAAGCATTCACTCCTCTTTTATATCTTGCATCTCTAGTATTTTTGCCCTGGTGGATTTCTCTCTCATTTAATAAAAGTCTGGAATCTTGGATTACTAATTGGTGGAATACTAGGCAATCTGAAAATGTTTTGAATGATATTCAAGAAAAGGGTATTCTAGAAAAATTCATAGAATTAGAGGAAACCCTTCTCTTGGAGGAAATGATCAAGGAATACTCGGAGACACATCTACAAAACCTTCGTATAGGAATCCACAAAGGAACTATCCAATTAATCAAGATACACAACGAGGATCGTATACATACGATTTTGCACTTCTCGACAAATATAATCTGTTTCGTTATTCTAAGCGG